AGGGAACTTTATTATCTATTAATCTATTATATATAGTATAGTTATAGTTAAAATATTTAAAGTAATTATCTAATTCACTGCGGAACTGATTTAATTAGAATTCAATCGGAAAACTTATGCTTATTGTAAATAGAATCCTACAATATTTCTTATATAGTATAGTTATAATATAACAGTTATAATATATAGTATAGTCATTTTATATTTATAAATTTTTTAAATTTTAAAATTAGGAATAGACACTCCGCTCTGAAATTGATCAATTTGATTTTCATAGAAAAGAATTTGATTTTCATAGAAAAGAAATTGAAATCATTTTCAATTTTCAATTATATAAGGAGATGGGGAAAGATTTTTGTTTATTAAATGTGTTATTGTTATAAAAATAACAGACCAAAATCAAATATGAGTTGGAAACTTTTTTGTTCTTTTTGAGTGACAATCAACTTCTTTTTAGTGATAATAGATACCGTAAACACAGATTCAGATGGGGCCATAAAATAAATAAACAATCAATACTAGCTCTTTCTTGATTTGAAGATTGTATTTGTATGTAATAGAGATACGAAAAAAAGCATAACATAAAATAAACTAGAATAAGAAAAGATTATTATCAAAAGAAATTTTCTTTTCTAGTACAAAGACTATATGTGATATGCAAAATCAAAAATCAATAATATATTTTTTGCTTGTTAGGTAAGAAACTATTTTCTTATGTTATGAAAGATTTTTCTCTTTTATCTATATAATAAGTTAAGTAAAATACAGATAATAAATAATGAAAAAGGATCGATCCCCTTTGAACAATACATGTCTTTCACATCCAATGATAAAAATGACTAACTCTTTATTTTTGAATGGCAGTTCCAAAAAAACGTACTTCTATGTCAAAAAAACGTATTCGTAAAAGTATTTGGAAGAAAAAAGGATATTTGGCTGCGCTAAAGGCTTTTTCTTTAGCTAAATCAGTATCCACAGGACATTCAAAAAGTTTTTTTGTGCGACAAACAAGTAATAAGGCCTTGGACTAATCTGAATTGACATAGCCCAAATAATTAAATTAATAATTAAAACTTTCATTTATTTTATAAGACGAGTGGGTCGCATTAAATTAATTTGTGTTTTGTTTAAAATTCTTCAATTCAATATGAGCTAGAACTAACTGTTGTGATATGTAGAAGAAGATTTTCTCTGTCTATTATAACTATACTGGCTTTAACTATTATTAACTATTATTGTTTTTCTATTTTTTCATTTAAATGAAAAAATAGAAAAATAATATACGAGGTTTCGTTTTCTTTTTTCATTATACTAAAATTTCGCGAAATGGTAATTTTGACTTACGACACTAACTTTTTACAAAAAGTTCATTTATTTTAAAATATATATTTTTTGTGAAAATGAAAAGTAAATTACAATAGAGATTGCAACTCTTTTTTGTTATATGTCTAACCCAATACCTAATCGATTTGTTTGGGTAAATCCTCCCATAAATGTTATACATATACGCAACAAGGAATAAATTAATAATACAATTTAATGATACCGAGTTAGATAATATGTAAATATCAAAAAAAAAAAATTAAATGAAAAGTTAAACAAATAATCAATTTCAATTTTAAAATATTACACGAAATCTTGAGTCTCGACGATTCAAGATGAATGAGCTATTATTATTTCAAGCAAGCCGCCATGGTGAAATCGGTAGACACGCTGCTCTTAGGAAGCAGTGCTAGAGCATCTCGGTTCGAGTCCGAGTGGCGGCATCTCTAAAAATAACATTATATATCCTATATAGTATAGAATTTTTTTAATTCCTGATTTGAATTCTGTATGTAATTGGACTCCTTCTTTTATGATATTTGTAACTTTAGAACATATATTAAATCATATCTCTTTTTCGATCATTTCAATTGTAATTACAATTCATTTGATGACCTTTTTAGCCCGCGAAATGGTAGGATTATATGATTCGTCGGAAAAGGGGATGATAGCTACTTTTTTGTCGATAACAGGATTATTAGTTATTCGTTGGATTTATTCGGGACATTTCCCATTAAGTAATTTATATGAATCATTAATGTTCCTTTCGTGGAGTTTCGCTATAATTCATATGATTCCTAAAATATGGAATCATCAAAATAAAAACGATTTAAGCGCAATAACCACACCAAGTGCTATTTTTACTCAAGGCTTTGCCACTTCGGGTCTTTCAACTGAAATGCATCAATCCACAATATTAGTACCTGCTCTACGGTCCCATTGGTTAATGATGCATGTAAGTATGATGTTATTGAGTTATGCAGCTCTCTTAGTTGGATCCTTATTTGCAATTGCTCTTCTAGTCATTACATTTCGAAAAAATATCGAAAGTTTTGGTAAAAACAATAGTTTTTTAATTAGGTCATTTTTCTTTAGTGAGATCGAATGCTTGAATGAAAACAGAAATGTTTTACAAAATACTTCTTTTTCTTCTTTAAATTTTAAAAATTATTACAAATATCAATTGGTACAAAGATTGGATTATTGGAGTTCTCGTGTCATTAGTCTAGGGTTTACTTTTTTAACTATGGGTATTCTCTCTGGAGCAGTATGGGCTAATGAGGCATGGGGATCCTATTGGAATTGGGACCCAAAAGAAACTTGGGCATTTATTACTTGGACCATTTACGCGATTTATTTACATACTAGAACAACCAAAAGTTGGCAAGGTTCGAATTCGGCAATTGTGGCTTCTATAGGATTTCTTATAATTTGGATATGCTATTTTGGGGTTAATTTATTAGGAATAGGGCTGCATAGTTATGGTTCATTCATATTAACTTAGATACTAATTTAGTATCTAATTGAATAAACTTATTGAAAAATAAAAAAATCGTCCCACAGATAAAGAAAGTTTGTGTAAGTTTTTTTGAGAACCGTTTCACTTTTTGAGTGAAACGGTTCTCAAAAAACTTGAGATGTAATGTATCCCATTACAATTCCAACTCACTTCCCATAAAGACTTTCTGTTTTATTCATGAAGACTACCTATCATAATAATTAGATAGAATAGCTTGTACCTTGTCAACTGATAATGAAATAACCAAATCAGGATACAGACCAATCGCTATTACGGGTAAAAAGATAAAAATCGAAACAAATAGTTCCCGTGGTCCAGAATCCACAAAAAAAGAGTTTGGAAGATTGAATAACTTGTATCCATAGAACATCTGGCGTGACATAGATAATGAATAAATAGGAGTTAATATCATTCCAATTGCCATTACAAAAGTAATTAGTATTTTTGGTATTAAAAGGTATTTTGGACTGGTAATTATTCCAAAAAATACTACCGATTCCGCAACAAAACCACTCATTCCAGGCAATGCAAGAGAAGCCATTGAGAAACTGCTGAACATAGTAAAGATTTTTGGCATTGGAATAGATATCCCTCCCATTTCGTCAAGATAAACAAGACGTATTCTATCACAACTTGTTCCCCCTAAGAAAAAAAGGGCAGCACCAATAAATCCATGAGAGAGTAATTGTAAAATAGCTCCATTAAGTCCTGTGTTGGTTATCGAACCAATTCCTATAATTGTGAAACCCATGTGAGAAATGGAAGAATAGGCTATTCTCTTTTTTAAATTGCGTTGACCGAGAGAGGTTGAAGCGGCATAAATTATTTGTATTGTTCCCACTATTACCAACCATGGGGAAAATATGGAATGAGCGTGGGATAAAAATTCCATATTGATCCGAATCAATCCATATGCTCCCATTTTTAATAAGATTCCGGCTAGAAGCATACATGTACTGTAATGTGCTTCCCCATGGGTATCTGGTAACCATGTATGTAGGGGTATAATCGGTGATTTGACAGCATAAGCAATAAGGAAGCCAAAATATAATATTATTTCCAATGCTACGGGATACGATTGATTAGCTAATGTTTCAAAATTGAATGTTGGTTCATTGGAACCATATAAACCCATACCTAGAACTCCTATTAAAAGAAAAACGGAACCCCCCGCAGTGTATAAAATAAACTTTGTAGCCGAGTACAGACGTTTTTTCCCACCCCACATGGATAAAAGTAAATAAACAGGAATTAATTCTAACTCCCACATGATAAAAAAAAGTAAAAGGTCTCGAGAAGAAAATGATCCTATTTGACCACTGTACATTGCTAACATCAGAAAATGAAACAATCGCGAATCTCGAGTAACTGGCCAAGCCGCTAAAGTAGCTAAAGTAGTGATAAATCCTGTCAATAAAATAGGTCCTATCGAAAGTCCATCAATTCCCAGTCTCCAGCGAAAATCAAAAATATTTATCCATTTAAAATCCTCTTCTAATTGGATTAACGGATCGTCCAATTGAAAATGATAACAGAATGCGTAGGTCGTTATAAGAAGTTCCAATAAACATATACCCATGGTATACCAACGAACCACCTTATTTCCCCTATGCGGGAGAATAAAAATGGAAGAGCCCGCGAATATAGGAAAAACAACAATTATTGTTAACCAAGGAAAAAAACTCGTGGTAAAGACAAGATACGCTTTGACCAGAAAAACCCGTACTCAATATCAATAAAATTTTTTTATTTAATTCTGAGCACGGGTTTTTGTCAGTAAAGAGGAATCAAATGATTCAAGTGGATTTTTTTATAACGTATCAATAAGCTAGGGCCATGCTGCGAGTTGTCTCATGCCATAAATAAACACGGACACTCAAAAAATCTGTTGGACAGGCGGATTCACATCTCTTACAACCTACACAGTCCTCGGTTCTTGGAGCGGAGGCAATTTGCTTAGCTTTACATCCCTGCCAAGGTATCATTTCCAAAACATCTGTAGGGCAGGCCCGTACACATTGAGTACACCCTATACATGTATCATAAATCTTTACTGAATGTGACATTGGATCTATAAGCTTCAGTTTTGAACATAAAAATTTTCGATCTGGTAAAATCAATAATAAAAAAATCCATATATTGTAGACACCAGACGAATCAGTGGTTTACCAGAATTTTTTTAGAATCTATATATTTCTGGATCTGTTCATGAGAAGAGAGCCAAGAGACTTTGATTTCTATTTCACCAAACATAGTGATATGAATTGTCCATATTACATGCTAATACTAACTAATACTAGTAAAATAATAAAACTATAAAAACCGGCGAGTATAACTGATAAAATAAATAATATTAATTATGAAAATAAATAATATGAATTATGTTAGTACTAATTAATCATATTTTCTTATAAACTATAAAATTATTAACATAATATTATAAACTAGTATACTTATTATTTATCTTATCTTTTTATTTATCTTATGTATATATTTATTTTATGTATATTATATATATTAAATTATATATTATTATATTAAATTATATATTATATATATTAAATATATTAATATATTAAGTATTAATATATTAATATTAAGTATTAATATATTAAGAAAATATAAATGAAATTAAAATTAAATAAAATATTAAATAATAAGAAAATATAAATGAAATTAAAATTAAATAAAATATTAAATAAGAATATTAAATAAGATATTAAATATTAAATAAGATAATGAAATATAAATTTCATTTAAATTAAACATCAAATTATATAAAATTATAGATTAGGTAAAGCTTTGTTTGCGATAAGGGTAAAATTTTCTTATTTTTATTTTATATGATTTTGTATTTATTATTATGATTTTGTATTTATTATTAATTTGATTATTTATAATATTAATATTCTTTTTTTTTTTTTTTATTCTATTTATGAGTATAGTATTAAATTCTAAATGAAATGAATGTGATTATTTATTACAATTTCATTATATCATTAGGACTATTTATTCAACAAATTTGATTGATTTATACGCGTTGATTTTCTGTTACGATAGATCGATGAAACAATAGCTAGACCAATAGCCGCTTCAGCCGCTGCAATAGCTATAACAAAGATCGAAAAAATATCTCCTTTTAATTGTCGATTATCAAATAAATCAGAAAATGTAACAAGATTAATATTAACCGAATTTAGTATAAGCTCAAGACACATAAGTGCTCTAACCATGCTTCGACTTGTGATCAATCCATAAATACCGATAGAAAACAAATATGCACTCAAAAAAAGTACATGCTCAAACATCATTGACTAACTCCTTATCAATCTCAATTGATTTCACTAAACAATTCAATTGCTTTAAGTTTTTCTAAACTAAAACAAGAATTTCAGAAAGTCATAATTCCAGGGCAAAATCCAGGACAAAAGAAAGCATTCACAATAGAAAAGGGGTAGAATCAAATACCTTGGAATACCTTATATTTTATATATTATATATAGGTCTCTTAGATTAATATCATTCATATATTAACTATAAATATCAAAATCTATTTGAAGGGAAATAAATGTCCTAATAATAACACATGAGAAAAAGGCCTATTATTTTTATACTTAATAATGACTAATTATTTTTATACTTAATAATGACTAATTATTTTTATTGACGAGCCATAGTAATGGCACCTATTAAGGCAACTAAAAGAATTATAGAAATGAGTTCAAATGGAAGAAAAAAATCTGTTGATAAATGAATCCCAATTTCTTGAACATTACTTATAAGGTCTTGTTCTATAATGTGGTTTGATTTTGTAGTCCAAATAATCCCATACCATGATGTATCTAAGATAGTAGTAATTAGTAAAAAAAGAATACTTGTACAAACCAGCGAAGTAACCCCATCTCCCACAGTCCAAAGATAGAAATCATTGGAATATTCTGACCCCTTTATAAACATCACAGCAAATATAATTAAGACATTTATAGCTCCTACATAAATAAGGAGCTGTGCAGCAGCTACAAAATAGGAGTTCAAGAGAATATAGAATAAGGATATACAAACAAGAACCAATCCCAAAGAAAAGGCAGAATAAATTGGATTGGTAAATAAGACTACTCCTAGACTCCCTAATATAAGAGCTGATCCCAGAAATACTACAAGAATATCATGTATTGGCCCAGTTAAATCCATTATGTATAATGTATAAAAATAGATAAGTTGAAATTTTTTATGACCCTTTTGAATAATCCAGGAAAAAAGTTACCCTATTTGGTTTTTCTTGTATATGCTATATCCCTAATTGAATTAAATTTTAATGTAGTGTGAATTTTTGTATTTATATATATAAATATAATTAAAAATATAATTAAAATATAATAAAAAATATAATTAAAATATAATATATTAAAATATAATTAATATATTAAAATATAATATAAACACACACACACACACACACACACACACACACACACACACACACACACAGAGAGAGAGAGAGAGAGAGAGAGAGAGAGAGAGAGAGAGAGAGAGAGAGAGAGAGAGAGAGAGAGAGAGAGAGAGAGAGAGAGAGAGAGAGAGAGAGAGAGAGAGAGAGAGAGAGAGAGAGAGAGAGAAGAAGAAGAAGAAGAAGAAGAAGAAGAAGAAGAAGAAGAAGAAGAAGAAGAAGAAGAAGGAGAAGAGGAAGAAGAAGAGAGAGAGAGAGAAGAGAGAGAGAGATAGAGAGAGAGAGAGAGAGAGAGAGAGAGAGAGAGAGAGAGAGAGAGAGAGAGAGAGAGAGAGAGAGAGAGAAGAGAGAGCAGAGAGAGGGAGAGAGAGAGAGAGAGAGAGAGAGAGAGAGAGAGAGAGAGAGAGAGAGAGAGAGAGAGAGAGAGAGAGAGAGAGAGAGAGAGAGAGAGAGTTCATATCAATTTATAAATTCTATTTTAAATTTAATAAATTTAAATAGCCAATCAAATCAATATCAATAATATATATATCAAAATAAATATATATCAAATATATCAAAAAAAATATATATCAAATATATCAAAAAGGGGATCTGATCTTACTAATTGGTAACTGTCCTTGAATGAAGAGGTTTATTCTTTTCTTTGTTGATTTGAGTTGAATTCATAACTGTTTGAATTGTGTAATCTCCTATTATTGATATTGGTAACCGACCCAATGCAATTTGATTATAATTCAATTCGTGGCGATCATAAGCCGAAAGTTCATATTCTTCAGTCATTGATAAACAGTTTGTTGGACAATACTCGACACAGTTACCACAAAATATACAAACCCCAAAATCAATACTATAATTAAGCAATTGTTTCTTTTTAATATCTGCTTCCAATCTCCAATCTACAACGGGTAGATCTATAGGGCATACACGAACACATACTTCACAAGCAATACATTTATCGAATTCAAAATGGATTCGACCCCGGAAACGCTCCGATGTGATTGATTTTTCATAAGGATATTGAATAGTTACGGGTAAACGATTTGCATGAGATAAGGTAATCATAAAACCTTGACCAATATACCTTGCAGCTCGTACTGTTTGTTGACCATAATTCATGAATCCAGTCACCATAGGAAACATATCGTATATATCAATGAAATAAAGAAATTAATATTTCTTTCTCTTGTTTAATTGAGAGAGGTTATGAATCTAGAATAGCGTTAATGTATTCTGTTATTTATAGTGAAACAAGTTGGAAAGAAGTTGTCAATAATAGATTACCTAGAGAAATAGGTAAAAGAAATTTCCATCCAAGATTTAATAGTTGGTCCATTCTCATCCTAGGCAAAGTCCATCTTGTTGCGATAGAAATAAACAGGAACAAATAGGCTTTAGCTAATGTAACGAAGATACCAATTGTCATTCCAAAGATCCCTCCTGTTTTATTTATTCCGAAAAATTCAGGAAGAAATATGTATGGAAGAGAGAAATTCCACCCTCCTAGGTAAAGAACTGTTACAAATAATGAAGAAACTAATAAATTTAGATAAGAAGCGACGTAAAACAAACCATATTTGATACCTGAATATTCGGTTTGATAACCTGCTACTAATTCCTCCTCTGCTTCTGGTAAATCAAAAGGTAATCTCTCACATTCTGCTAGAGAAGAAATTAAAAAAATTATAAATCCTATAGGCTGACGCCACAGATTCCACCCCCAAAAACCATATTTTGACTGTGCCTCCACTATATCAACTGTACTTGAACTATTAGATAATTATAGTCGGCGATAACATCACAGTTTCCGTCGCTATTCCAGAACCGTACATGAAACCTCAGTTTCATACGGCTCCTCTAAGGCCACAAATAAATATAAGGACTAGTCCGGTATTAACATTCATTATCTATTTGGGAACAATAGAATAAAGATAGATTAGGGAGAGAGTCCAAAATTAGACCGAGGTAATTCTGTTTGCTAGAAAAAAGCACTTTTGAATTAATCTCATTCTCTTAAAAAAAAAAAAAAAAGAAATTTTCTTTGTTCAGTAATAATTTATTACTTCAATAATAAAATACTCATTTTTTAAAAAAGACAGTTCGACCCGTCTTTTTTTATTAGATTACGAAAAAGAAAGAATTAGCCACTAATTCATGAATTTTTGTAAGAATTTCATATGCATGGATACGGTAAAGAAAGAATAACTAAAGTAAAGATATTTTATTATTCAGTTATTTTCCCATTTCATATAGTGATATTGCATTCTATTTCTTTTGTTCCTGTTCTTGTTTCTCAGAAGAATGGGGGTACTCTGAAAAAAGAGGATTAATTCGTTCTTGATAGTCATTTCTTTAATCAGTGAATAGGAGTATACTCTAGATCGGAATCTTATAAGGAAGTACTGCTTTATCATTTCTACTAACTTAAAGCCCTTATTTGGATTCATTTTATGCATAAATGCCTCTTTTGAGACTTTACATTATCTCTATTACTAATCTTTTGTGTATCTTGGTGTTCCTACTTGTCTACTCATTTTTGATTGATCTCCCATATGGTAATATGTACAAGACTCTAGTTGAAACTCCATACAGTTGATCCTTTGTACCCGCTTCAAGACATGAGGACTAATCGAACAATTTCAATCTTGGGGTAAACAGTTTACACTACTTATGTTTACTTCCACTTTACTCTTGTACATAGGGAATGAGAATGAATTTTCTTACTGCGAATTTATAAGCTGTTTTGTTTCACTCATATGACTATCTAGTTTAACCCATGGACCTAAATCTGAATGATGAATAAAAAAATAACTATATCTATTCAACACATTTAATCCATTTCCTAAAAATAAAGAAAAGTTCATGTTCTAACGAATCACACGTAGAGATATTGCTAACACACATAGAGTTAATGGTATTTCATAACTAATAGATTGAGCAGCAGCTCGCAAACCACCTGAAAAAGAATATTTATTATTCGACCCATATCCTGACATAAGAAGTCCAATAGGAGCAATACTTGAAATGGCGATCCATAAGAAAACACCTATACTGAGATCGGATAGAACAAGGCGATACCCAAAAGGAATTACTAAATAACTTAGTAAAATAGAGATGACCGCGATTGCTGGCCCGGCACTGAACAAACGACTATCCCCTCTAGAGGGTAGGAGATCCTCTTTAAAAAGTAGTTTGGTGCCGTCCGCTAAAGCTTGAAGAATTCCTAACGGACCGGCATATTCAGGTCCAATACGTTGTTGTATCCCTGCGGATATTTCTCTTTCTAACCACACAATTACTAGTACACCTATTATGATTCCCAATATCAGGATGAAAATAGGGACAAAGAGCCATATAAGTTCATAACCCTCTTTTAAGAATTCCGATCCAGAAAAAGAATTGATAGTTTGTACTTCTGTTATATCAATTATCATTTCAACGATCAACTTCTCCCATAATAATATCTATACTACCTAGTATCGTCATGATATCAGCCAATTTCATTCTTTTAACTAGCTGAGGCAAAATTTGCAAATTGATGAAACCTGGCGGACGGATTTTCCATCTCCAAGGGAAAACACTCTGATCTCCTATAAGAAAAATGCCCAATTCCCCTTTTGGGGCTTCTACTCTGACGTAAAGTTCTTGTTTTGACAATTCAAAATTGGACGAAGGTTTTTTACTAATGAATCTATATTCAAAATCATTCCATTCGGAATCTTTTGCTCTATCAAAGCGTCGGACTTCTAAATTTTCATAAGGTCCCCCCGGAATTCCTTCTAGAGCCTGTTGAATAATTTTTATGGATTCTGCCATTTCACCGATTCGTACTAAATAACGAGCTAATGAGTCTCCTTCTTTTTGCCATTGGACTTCCCAATCGAATTCATTGTAACACTCATATTGATCAACTTTACGAAGATCCCATTTGATTCCGGAAGCTCGTAACATTGGGCCCGATAAGCCCCAATTTATTGCTTCCTCTCCCCCAATAATGCCTACTCCTTCAACTCGTTCCAAAAAAATGGGATTTCGTGTAATAAGTTTTTGATATTCGTCAACTCCTGTTAAAAAATAATCGCAAAAATCCAAACATTTATCTATCCAGCCATAAGGTAAATCAGCAGCTACTCCTCCGATACGAAAAAAATTATGCATCATTCGCATACCTGTGGCAGCTTCAAATAGATCATATATCAATTCCCTTTCTCTGAAAATATAGAAAAAGGGAGTCTGTGCACCAATATCTGCCATAAAAGGGCCAAGCCATAACAAATGAGAAGCTATGCGACTCAGCTCTAGCATAATTACTCTGATGTAGCTGGCTCTTTGAGGTACTTGAATATTTCCCAATTGTTCTGGTGCATTTACTGTTATTGCTTCGGTGAACATAGTAGCCAGATAATCCCAACGTGTTACATAAGGCAAATATTGTACAATTGTTCGGTTTTCCGCAATTTTTTCCATTCCTCTGTGTAAATAACCTAGTATGGGTTCACAGTCAATAACATCTTCACCATCAAGAGTAACAATCAGTCGAAGAACACCGTGCATTGATGGGTGGTGAGGACCCATATTGACTATCATAAGATCTTTTCTTGTAGCCGGTACAGTCATATCTTTTTTCCCCAATTCATTATTCTATGAATTTTTCAAAATGAGGTTCGGTCAAAATTAAACAAAATATAAAATCTAAAAAAAAAATGGTTCAAACGTTGAATTAACGAGTTTTTGGCTCTCGAATATCCAACTGACCAATTAATTTCTTATAACGTACTCTATTTTTCTTTGACAAATACGCCAACAGCCGTTGACGTTTTCCCAGAATTATTTGTAAACCCCTCTGGGATAAAAAATCTTTTTTATGCAATTCAAAATGTGAAGTAAGTCTTCGTATCTTATTGGTGAAACTGAATACTTGAAATTCGACGGACCCCTTGTTTTCTTCTTTTTCTTCTTGTTCTTGTGAAATAATTGAGATAAATGAATTTTTGACCATAACATAAAAGAATTTTCCATTTTTTTTTTACTGATCAGAAATAATAATGAGAGTTTCCTCTTACTCTTGTATATATGATTGTATATATACATACGATTGTATATATGATTTTTCTATCCAAATCGAATTTTCATTTTTTATTTATTAATTTGATTTGGATAGAAAGGTGTAATATATTTCTGCATTCCAAAAAAAAGGGAATGATTTCTTTGTATTGTACCTAAGAAGATTTCGCTGATTTATTTCTAGATTTAGTTGACAAGCCATCAAATTTTGTATCATGTATCATAACACAACATGTGTGTATATCTTTCGGCCTTTGTATATCAAAGGCCTCACTCACATACTACACATTATTATATATAATATATAAGTTAATTATAATAAGTTAATTATAATATATAAGTTAATTGTAAGTTAATTGTTAATTATCTATTTATATTATAATTATCTATTTATTATATTATATCTATTCTTTTTATAGTTTAGATAGAATATATTATAGTTTAGATAGAATATATTATAGTTTAGATAGAATATATAAGTATAAATAATTTAATATATATTTATATATATATATATATATATATATATATATATATATATATATATATATATATATATATATATATATATATATAGAGAGAGAGAGAGAGAGAGAGAGAGAGAGAGAGAGAGAGAGAGAGAGAGAGAGAGAGAGAGAGAGAGAGAGAGAGAGAGAGAGAGAGAGAGAGAGAGAGAGAGAGAGAGAGAGAGAAGAGAGAGAAATATAAAAATAATAATAATTGAAGGAAAATAGTTTTCATCGTGAGAAGAGAGAGAGAGAGAGAGAGAGAGAGAGAGAGAGAGAGAGAGAGAGAGAGAGAGAGAGAGAGAGAGAGAGAGAGAGAGAGAGAGAGAGAGAGAGAGAGAGAGAGAGAGAGAGAGGCGCATGAGAGAGAGAGTGTGAGAGAGAGAGAGAGAGAGAGAGAGAGAGAGAGAGAGAGAGAGAGAGAGAGAGAGAGAGAGAGAGAGAGAGAGAGAGAGAGAGAGAGAGAGAGAGAGAGAGAGAGAGAGACTTTATATATTAATTATGTATTAATTATGTATTGTATTGTATAATTATTTGTATATTGTATAATTATTTGTATAATTATTATATTACGTTATGTGTATGTGTAATTATTACGTATATATAATATTATTTTATTCATTCATTATCTTATAAATAAATATTAAGTATATTATAAATTAATATTAAGTAATGAAAAAATATTAAATATACTAAAAATTAAATATACTAAAATATACTATTTAAATATACTATCAATTAATTCTGAAGTGTATTGTGGATACATCTGTATTCTTGACATACTGAAACGACTACCATTATTGGTATCAAACCAATACCGATTCATACAAGCTAAATCTTCTAATCGGTAATTGGGCCAAAGAAATAATTTGAATTTCATTAATTTGTTTTTATTTGCATTTGTGTTAAAATGCTTGTCCTTTTTCAAAAACTGTCCACAGTTTCTTATGCCGTTTTCATTGAAAAATAGTAGATTTCTATCTACATTTACAGCATTCCCCTTCCGGGAATTGAAACAAATTAGAATTCTCAACTCTCTACGACGTCTAGTAGATAGAATATTTTCAGGAACAAATAAATCATAATTCTTTTTATCTTCGCTCACAAACATAGTGCTATGTTGTGAAATGGATTTCTGAAAAGGACTCTTATCAAATTCTTTTATATATTTTTTATCAGTTTTAGCTTGTTGTTTACTCTTATTGATCAATGAAATACCTATGGTTTGATATATAAAAAATTCTTCATCCCATTTTTTAGAGAAACGAACTGGTTCAATAATAAATATTCCTCTTTTTATCAATTCTGTAAGAGATAGATTTTTTTGAATCAACATTACATCTAGACACATCTCTCCTCTTTGAATTGAGGATATAGCAATTTCCCTTATATTTGTCAGTCTAAGTAATAAACAATATACCTTGATATTGTTGATCATTCTTTGATTCAAAGAATCATCCCATCTTAATTGAAAAAGAAAATAATTTTTCAGGAATAAATCTAGTTCTGCTTCCTTCTTACTCTTGAATTGTTTTTTCTTTCTACGTTTTTTAATGGTTGATTCTGTATCATTTTTTTTAACATCTTCTTTTTTCTTTTGTTTTTGTATATCTTGTTGTGTATCTGATCCAAGATCTCTTTGATTTAGTTTTTGTTTTTGTTGGTTCCGATTTTCTAATTCAAAATATCCTTCTTTATTAGATCGTAGATTAAGATCCTTTTTTTGATTTCCGTCAATGTTCTTATATTGACTAATATTCTTATCTCTATGAATGTTTAAAAGAAGAAATTGAATTGGTATAATCCACGGTTTAAGCTTATATGCATCGTAAAGTAGTCCAAATTCTGGGAGGAACCAAGATTCCAGATTTGATATAGGACGAAATAGCCTTTCTTTATTCATTCCCATCCAATCAAAAAGTTTTTTTCTTTTATTGAATGGTTTTGTTTTTTGATGAATCGTGAGAGGATAAATATTTTTATTATAAATTTTTTGATAATTATTAGTTTCAGCTTTAGTATTTTTATTAATCTTGGTACCAACATGCATATTAGTCCAAGCATCCATATAGAAATTTTTTCTAAAACAAAACCGGAGAGTTCTACAATCAAAGTATTTTCTATCTAGATATTGTTCTCCATATGGACTAGATTCTTCTCCTAGATAATCACTAATATCTATATCTACTAGTACATAAAATGATTCGGGTTTCTGTGTTTTCTGTGTATTGAAATTAGATGGGATTCTTTGGTCTCTGTTTACTTGTGATGGCGATGCATAAATATATGAGTCCCCTCCACTCTCATAATTCACATATTTATGTGCTAGAAGATCATATTTGTAATTTTTTTTGAATTTTTCTTTTTGTCCTGTCCGTGAGTCTATTCCGTAATAATGTAGTTTCACGTAATGAATTAATTGGTTTTTTTTATATGAATCCAATATTCTTGAGTTTTTTTTTTGAGTTGTACAACGTTGATTGACTCTATTTCTCCATTTTTGTGGTACTAATCGAGACCATCGAGATTGAGATAAATTGTATTGATAATGATTCTTTAACCAGTTTTTCCATTTATTCATTCCAGACTTATAAAATTTCTTATGCTTTGAGGTGGAATCAAATAGTCCTCGTGTCCTACAAAAATCTTTGATTCTATCTTTAAGAAAGAGACGGATTCCGTGATATTGAAGTACGGATTTCAAGTAATATTTGTTATTAACTTGAATTTGTGATAATGTATAAAATACATATGCTTGTGACAAAGAGGATAAGTCATAATAAAGGTTTTTATTATTAGAAAGCGACTTTTTCATTGTCGAAATAAAGTGAATTGTATTTTGATTTGTTTGATCAATCCCTTTTTGATTTGTTTCATCAAAGAATTTATTGATCATTTTTTTTGTTGATTCAAGGAAAAGTTGTGCATTGGTCTTAAGAATGTTAATGGTACATAGAAGGATATCGCTGTATATTTTTTCAATGAAATTTTTGAGAAAGTAGTCTAATTTACGTATTAATCGGGTACTCTTTCTTTTGAATATTTGCCAAATATGTTTTTGCAATTCTAAATTTTTATCAGCAGAATTTGTCTTGTTAGAGCTAATACTTATATCTGGAGTTAGAATTATTTTTTTCTTGTCTTTTGTGATTTGTTCTATTTGATTCCTAATTGTGGTTGTCCTATCAGCAAGATCTTTTATTTTTTTTTCTATAAGTGAACGTTTTGTCCAATCCGTGGATCGAATTCGAATGGTTGATTTGTCGGTAATCTTATTACTGATTATAGAATCTTTTCTATTTTCGTCCGATTCCCCTATTTTTACTTTTCCGAATCCAAATAAAAAAATAGGGTTTATTTTTTCAAGTTCTTTCATTATTCGTTTTATAACTAGAACTTTTTTTTTAACCCATCTTGTTTTTTCTTTTGAAATCCTTAAAAAACATTTTCTCGTTTTTTTTAAAACTTTTAGAACTAGAGAAAGAGAAAATGTTTTTTCCACTTTTCTAATTTTTTTTTTTAACTCTTTTAAAATAGGTTCAAAAAAAGAAGGTTGTTTTCGAGGAGAACCAAAGGGGAGTTCTGCTTCTCTTCCCCAGACTGTTAAAAAACAAAAATTGTCCTCTTTTCCCCCTTTTTTCATTGTATCTCTATGATGGGATCGTACCTTAGTTTGCCAAGGTTTCAGACGGAAAGGAAATAGAATTTTTATTTGAATACCATCCGTTAACCAATCTTTTGGAAATTCTGTTTCTGATAATTGAATACCATTATAAGTACATTTAATATACATTTCTCTATTCCAATCTTTCAAATCCTCGTACCATTCGGGGAATTGGAATAATAACATACGGCTGACATTTTTAGCTATTATCCATGAGGGCAATACAATGTATTTTCGAAGAATCGATTGGGTTACTAACATTGAACCTCTTATTGCTTGAGCAAAAATAATGCTATCCCAAGTTTCTGATATTGTTATACGTTCATTTTCCTCTTTTTTTTCCTTGTTTTTTTTCTCTCTTTCTTTTGCCTCTTCCTCCTCAGACTCAGAATCGAAAATTTCAAATTCCGATTCTCTACCCATCCAATCCCTTAAAACGAGATTCATCATTTCGGAAATGTCAAAAGAGAGAAAAAAAGTTTTGTCTATTTGATCAAAAAAAAGTGGCGAATGCACATTTGCTTGAAACATTTCCCAAGTAACTGTTTTACGTCTTTGAGCCCGCATGGATCCTTTGATTAGATCCCGACGAAAATCCGATTGTTGTGAGTAACGTATCAAAGACACCTCTTCCGCTGGATCAATATCACTAGTATTACTAATACTATTGGTAGTTTCGTCCTTATCAGTATAAATTACAACACGTTTGGCCTTTCTTGAACGAATTTCATGATCTTCCGTTGATTCTTCTTCATTTTCTTCCTCTTGTTCTTCTAAATCGTCGGTGGTCAATTTATATGACCATCGAGGAACCCCCTTTCTTATTTCTTCTATTTCAGGAAAAAAAAATTTATTATTTTGATTTCTAATTGTTTGATCATTGTGATCGGTTGTAACTACATCGAATATCAATTGAAAACTTTTTGCTTGCTTTTCTGAATCAATTCTTTTTTCTTCTGCCAATAAAGACAGTTTTT